GTCAACGCAAGTACTAGCACGAATAAATTAAAACCTAGGGCGAGGGGTCGTAGTTATCCGGTAAAAAAATCTACCTGTCATATAAGTATTGGAATGAAAGATATATCTTTCGATGATGAATATGGAGAAGTAGATTCGTTAAAAAGCTTAAAAAAAACGAGATGGAAAAAGAAACATATAATTACAGGCTATCATAGTAGTGAGGTAATATGGGACAAAAAATAAATCCACTCGGTTTCAGACTTGGTACAAACCAAAGTCACTATTCTGTTTGGTTTGCACAACACAAAAATTATTTAGAGGATTTACAAGAGGATCAAAAAATAAGATATTGTATTAAAAATTATGTACAAAAGAATACGAGAATATCCTCCGCGATAGAGGGAGTTGCACGTATAGAGATTCAAAAAAGAATCGATCTGATCCAGGTCATAATATTTATGGGATTCCCAAAGTTATTATTAGAAAGCAGATCACGAGGAGTCGAAGAATTACAGACAACCCTAGAAAAAAAATTAAATTGTATAAATCGTAAACTTAACATCGCTATCAAAAGAATTTCAAAACCTTATGGAAACCCCACAATTCTTGCAGAATTTATAGCCGAACAATTAAAAAATAGGGTTTCATTTCGAAAAGCAATGAAAAAAGCTATTGAATTAACCGAACAAGCGGATACAAAAGGCATTCAAATTCAAATTGCAGGTCGGATTGATGGAAAAGAGATTGCACGTGTTGAATGGATACGAGAAGGCAGGGTTCCCCTCCAAACCATTGGAGCTAAAATTGATTATTGTTCCTATAGTGCTCAAACTATCTATGGTGTGTTGGGGATAAAAATTTGGATATTTATCGACAAGGAATACTAAAATCTTACTTTTACAAATTAAACCCCTACTTTCTTTTTTTTTTCAAAGCCACCAATTAATTCTTTTAATTCTATAGGGCTGAATAAAAATTCGATTGATCCTTTGATAAAATTGCTATGCTTAGTGTGCGACTCGTTGGTTGTTTAGGGTTAGGATTAAATACGATTATCCCTGCTCCCCAGTATGAATGAATAAGTAGAGACATACTAACCACCTCATCACTTCGCACTATCTCAATTTTAAAAATCAGTCAAAATTTGATATAATGATCATACTTTTGTAGCGGCTGAAACCTTTTTTGTTTCTGAAAAAAATCTTTGTAAAAACAAAAGATAGAAGAAAAATGTAGATAAACGGAAGGATGAGAGAACGAGAGAAAAAAAATGATATAGAATTCCAATATGTAAGGTCAATAAACCATCTTATAAATTAAAACAAGGCATTGTAATATAGCATGAATCAAGATTCATCCTAAGTAAATGACTTTTATTCTGCCTAGAGCAAAACACAAAAATCAAGAGCTTTGAGCCAATAAAGACTGAGAAAATTGACTCAAGAACAACTTTCAAGACGAGCTCCATTGTAAAACTAAGACCTAAGCATTAAGTAAGAAGCGATGGGAACGACGGAAGCTGTGAATACAAAAGATTCTATGGAAAAGGAAATCTTACTGATTCGCTGATCGGGATGGCGGAAGGAAGCCCAGATGAATTGATCTATTCTTCGAAGGCACACAAAAAGTCTAAAACTGAAACAGAAGAGTAAATATTCGCCCGCGAAAACTTGATTTTTTTGAATCCTTTTAGTCGCGAGGAGCCAGATGAGAAGAAATTCTCACGTCTGGTTCTGTAGTAGGGATGGAATTCAGAAACAACTATCAACTATAACCCCAAAAGAACCAGATTCCGTAAACAACATAGAGGAAGAACGAAGGGAATTTCTTATCGGGGGAATCGTATTTGTTTCGGTAAATATGCTCTTCAGGCGCTTGAACCTACTTGGATCACATCCAGACAAATAGAAGCAGGTCGACGAGCAATGACACGAAATGTACGTCGTGGTGGAAAAATATGGGTACGAATATTTCCAGACAAACCAGTTACAGTAAGACCTGCAGAAACACGTATGGGTTCGGGTAAAGGATCCCCCGAATATTGGGTAGCTGTTGTTAAACCAGGTCGAATACTTTATGAAATGAATGGAGTAACAGAAAATGTAGCTAGACGGGCAATTTCAATAGCAGCATCAAAAATGCCTATACGAACTCAATTCATTATTTCGGGATAAAGTATAAAAAGAACAATCAACAAAAATAGTTCTTCATTATGAAAAAATTGCAAATTTCTTTTTTTTTTTTTTGAGATAAACAATATTTCTTTTTTTTTCTTTGTCCTTTGCATTGAAAGAAAAAATTTTAAAATCGTATGATTCAATCTCAGACCCATTTAAATGTAGCCGATAACAGCGGGGCCCGAGAATTGATGTGTATTCGAATCATAGGCGCTAGCAATCGTCAATATGCTCATATTGGTGACATTATTGTTGCTGTAATCAAAGACGCAGTACCAAATATGCCCCTAGAAAGATCAGAAGTTGTCAGAGCTGTAATTGTACGGACTTGTAAAGAACTCAAACGAGACAACGGTATGATAATACGATATGATGACAATGCTGCAGTTGTTATCGATCAAGAAGGAAATCCAAAAGGAACTCGAATTTTTGGTGCGATCGCCCGTGAATTAAGAAAACAAAATTTTACTAAAATAGTTTCCTTAGCTCCCGAGGTATTATAAAACTATGTTTATATTTATAGTAGGTTATTTGAAAAAAATAGATATAGATTAAGAGATAGATTGTATCTCACGCACATACCTTGAGTTATTCATAAACAAAAAACATGTTGATTATATCAAATAATGAGTTACCAACAATTTTAGGCATAATGGGTAGAGACACAATTGCTGAGATATTAACCTCTATACGAAATGCTTATATGGATCAAAAAAGAGTGGTTCGAATAACATCGACTAATAGTACCGAAAATGTTGTAAAAATACTTTTACGAGAAGGTTTTATCGAAAACATGAGAAAACAGCGCGAAAACCATAAAAATTTTTTGGTTTTAACGCTGAGACACCAAAGGGCTAGAAAAAAGTCCTATAGAAACCTTTTCAATTTAAACCGAATCAGTCGACCAGGTCTACGAATGTATTCTAACTATCAACGAATTCCTCGAATTTTAGGCGGGATGGGGATTGTAATTCTGTCCACTTCTCGAGGTATAATGACCGACCGAGAGGCTAGACTAGAAGGAATCGGCGGAGAGATTTTGTGTTCTATATGGTAATCTTTCTCATAGACAAATAGACAAATTGTATTCGAAATTGATTCTTTGAAATTGTAACAAAACTAAAAGGGCTGGATTGTCTAATACTGTTACTGTTACTCCTCCTTTAGTTGATGCTTCATAGGGGCTTTACGTGGAATGAAAGAACAAAAATGGATTTAGGAAGGTTTAATTACCGAATCGCTTCCCAATGGCATGTTTCGAATTCGTTTAGATACTGACGATCTGATTCTAGGTTATGTTTCAGGAAGGATCCGGCGTAGTTTTATACGAATACTACCAGGAGCTAGAGTCAAAGTTGAAGTAAGTCGTTACCGAGGGCGTATAATTTTTGACTCCGCAACAAAGATTCGAAGGATTAAATGGTTTGAACGCCCCTTTCGTGGGAAGGGGAATCGAGATGAAAAATTATCAAGAAACTTTTTGTCTTCAAAGAAGTCGATTTCGAAGTTGATTCAAATTTAAGATAAGGAATGACAAGTATGAAAATAAGAGCTTCTGTCCGTAAAATTTGTGAAAAGTGTCGATTAATCCGTAGGAGGGGACGACTTATAGTAATTTGTTCCAATCCGAAACATAAACAAAGACAGGGATAATCAGACTCGCTAAAGAAACTGATGACAAAAAAAGGAATCTTTTGTAACATGAAATGGATATATCCATAGATCTCTGACTGATATTTATGAAATGATAAAATATGGCAAAAGCTATACCACGAATCGGTTCACGTAGAAATGGACGTATGGGGTCACGTAAGAGTGCACGTAGAATACCAAAAGGAGTTATTCATGTTCAAGCCAGTTTCAATAATACCATTATCACTATTACAGATGTACGGGGGCGGGTGGTTTCTTGGTCCTCTGCCGGTACTTGTGGATTCAAGGGGACAAAAAGAGGGACACCGTTTGCTGCTCAAACCGCGGCGGGAAATGCTATTCGTACGGTCGTAGATCAAGGTATGCAACGAGCAGAAGTCATGATAAAGGGTCCCGGTCTCGGAAGAGACGCAGCACTCCGAGCTATTCGCAGAAGTGGTATATTATTAACTTTTATACGAGATGTAACCCCTATGCCACATAATGGATGTAGACCCCCCAAAAAAAGGCGAATATAGAAATGCACGTTAAAGGGCTATCAAGAGAAATAAATGATTCAATGATCAAATAATATTACTATGGTTCGAGAGAAAATAGCAGTATCTACTCGGACACGCCAATGGAAGTGTGTTGAATCAAGAATAGACAGTAAACGTCTTTATTATGGGCGCTTTGTTCTGTCTCCACTTATGAAAGGTCAAGCCGACACAATAGGAATTGCGATGCGAAGAACTTTGCTTGGAGAAATCGACGGAACATGTATCACACGCGTAAAATCTGATAAAGTGTCACATGAATATTCTAACATAGCGGGTATTCAGGAATCAGTACATGAAATCTTAATGAATTTGAAAGAAATTGTCTTAAGAAGTAATTTATATGGAACTTGTGACGCGTCTATTTGTGTTAGGGGTCCTGGACGTGTAACGGCTAAAGATATTGTCTTACCGCCTTATGTAGAAATCATTGATAATACACAACATATAGCTATTCTGACGGAATCGATCAATTTGTGTATTGGATTACAAATCGAAAGAAATCGTGGATATCTTATCAAAACGCCACATAACTCTCAAGATGGAAGTTATCCTATAGATGCTATATTCATGCCTGTTCGAAATGCAAATCATAGTATTCATTCCTATGGAAATGGAAATCAAAAACAAGAGATACTTTTTCTAGAAATAT